GAACCAGCCCATCTTCTGTATAGGGGTTACACGTACACGGTGGTTGGAACAAAGAAACTTTTGGTTGTGAATTCCAATGTGGCAGACATAAATCTACACAGACCAATCAATAGTTCAAGTCGCACACTCCCATAATCCATTTTCTCTTCGGAAAATTTCCTTCAACTTCACAATATTATTTATTTGACACGATTAGTACATGACACCATTAGTTGAAGGGAAAGATCCAAACCCATGTCTTATTATTTTCAATAATCCATACTTATAGCAATAAAATCCTATTATTCCTCCTCTAAGTGATAAATGATTGATTACAAATATCTAGTAGCTTCTCTATAAAGGACCAGAAATACCCTGTTTACGTATCATTAGAAAGTGCATTAACATAAATACAGAAGTAAGAAGCGGCAATACAAAAGTGTGTAAACTATAAAAACGAGTCAAAGTGGATTGTCCCACACTAGTACTTCCGCGCAATAATTCTACCAAAGGAGATCCTATTACAGGAATAGCCTCAGGTACACCTGTTACAATTTTCACCGCCCAATAACCAATTTGGTCCCAAGGTAAGGAATAACCAGTTACGCCAAAAGATGCGGTCAATACTGCTAGAACCACACCTGTAACCCAAGTCAATTCGCGAGGTTTTTTAAATCCACCGGTAAGATACACACGAAAAACATGCAGAATCATCATTAGGACCATCATACTTGCCGACCATCGATGAACTGATCGGATTAACCAACCAAAGTTAGCTTCTGTCATTATGTATTGAACAGAGGCAAAAGCTTCAGTAACGGTTGGACGATAATAAAAAGTCATAGCAAACCCTGTAGCTACTTGTACTAAAAAACAAGTAAGCGTAATTCCCCCTAAACAATAAAATATATTGACATGGGGAGGAACATATTTACTAGTTATATCATCCGCAATCGCCTGAATCTCGAGACGTTCTTCGAACCAATCATAGACTTTATTGAGATAGGTGAAAATCCCCCTCTCAGAACCGTATATGAGACTTTCATCTCGTACAGCTCAAGCAAAAACACCTAAATAATAATCGGATATGTAATAGAAAGTTTGAAACTTCTTAATCTCTGCTTCAATCTTCTCTAAATTGAATGTACGAAAGAAGAAAAAAGAATGGAAAGCTCCTCTTTTCTTTGTGGTGATAATACCAAAATATCAAGTTGGCTCAATCATCTTTATCTTGATCCTTACGGGCCTCTTGAATCCTCTGTTTACCTATTTCTTTTTTTTTTTTTCATTTGTTTTTGTCTCTAATGCAGCCCTTTTTTCTTTATTATTGAATTGATAGGAATTCTCTTGTTAAGACCCTATAGAATCAATTAAAACCTCAGATTCATACTAGAACCACGATGATTCAATTTAATATTAATAAAAAATCATAAGCTAAGCCCAAGATTCCCTGAGTAAGAACCATTGGATCATCACATATTCCATGAATTAAATAGAATGACTAAAAAAAATAAAAATCGTTTTTCAAACTATTTGAAATTCTTTTTAGAGTCCGGACTGAGGTCAAATATAATAATATTACGTATGAATCATAGTTCAAATATTTCTTAATCAAGTTCATATAGTCCGTGTTCCAGATACTCGAATAAATATCCGACGAAGTAGAACCATCTCTATCAAGGTGACAGACCAATTCTCTGTACTATCAATAGAATCAATTATAACAAGTCACACACTCATATTCCGGAAATACAGAAAAGAACTAAATTCCACGATCGAACTACCAAAAGATAGAAATCCGAGTGATTTCTTTTTTATTCAAAATCTAGAATTTTGTGGTTCTTAATAGATTAGATTTAATTCATTGAAATTCCATCCAATAAAACAGAAGAATTATAAATCTCCAAAATAATAGATAGAAATACCGCAAATAGAGCCATTGCAACACCCATCAATGGGGTCGTTCCCCACCCCGGAGCTACTTTACCGTATTCTGAATTCAGTGGTTTTAATAAACTCCCTACAGTAGTTCGTCTTGGGCCCGATCTAGAACTGTTCTCAACAGTTTGTGTAGCCATAAATCCTATTGTATTTATTGAGATCTGTTGACTTTGTATACCATTCCGTTGTAAATAAACGATCTTATGATAGATCCATTGGGGTCTTGAAATTATATAATTATAATGGAAACAGCAACTCTAGTCGCCATCTTTATATCTGGTTTACTTGTAAGTTTTACCGGGTATGCCTTATATACCGCTTTTGGGCAACCTTCTCAACAACTAAGAGATCCATTCGAGGAACATGGGGACTAGTTGAAGTAATGAGCCTCCCAACATTGGGAGGCTCATTACTTCAATTGAGATAATGAAAAATCATTTCACTTTTTAGTTGGAACTTTAGGCGGTTCTCGAAAAAAAATAGCGAAAAAAATTATCCCTAGAGTCGAGACTAAAAGGAATGTATAAACCAATGCTTCCATAGATTCGATCGTGGTTTACAATTATAGCTTCCATACCTATTTATTTTATTTTTTCTTTCTTTTTTTTTCCTTTTTGGGAATAATCTCAAAAGAGCAAGAGTCTAAAAAGCGGTGATTCAAATCCACTCAGGTACTCTATGTAAAATTCCCTTCAAAAAGAAATATAGAGGTGAAAGATACCAAGGCAGTTTTGTATCAGACTGCCTGTCTTCTTGTAGTTGGATCCCCCAGTTTTTGGAATGCTCCAAACTCTACTTGAGCATCCAAATCTGGATCAATACCAGCAAAAACATCTCTGAACAAGGTTCTAGAACCATGCCAAATGTGTCCGAAGAAGAAAAGCAAAGCAAACGAAGCATGCCCAAAAGTAAACCACCCCCTTGGACTACTACGAAAAACACCATCGGATTTCAAAGTTGCACGATCTAATTCAAAAATTTCACCCAATTGAGCACGTCTAGCATATTTTTTCACAGTAGCAGGATCACTATAACTGACTCCATTGAGTTCGCCGCCATAGAACTCAACGGTTACACCTACTTGTTCAACACTATACTTAGATTCTGCCCTTCTAAAAGGAACATCAGCTCTAACAATTCCATCGCCGTCTACCAAAACGACTGGAAATGTTTCAAAAAAAGTAGGCATACGACGTACAAAAAGCTCACGCCCCTCTTTATCTCGAAAGATAGGGTGTCCTAACCATCCAACCGCTATTCCGTCTCCGTTATCCATTGAGCCTGCCCTGAATAACCCTCCTTTTGCCGGATTATTGCCGATATAATCATAGAAGGCTAATTTTTCAGGAATTTTAGACCAGGCTTCTGATAAACTTTGATTTTCTGCTAGCCCGGCACTAACCCTTCGATATATCTCTTGCTGGAAGTAACCCTGATCCCATTGATAACGAGTGGGACCAAATAATTCGACGGGGGTAGTTGCGGAACCATACCACATAGTTCCGGCAACAACAAAAGCTGCAAAAAAGACAGCCGCGATACTGCTGGAGAGTACAGTTTCAATATTTCCCATACGCAATCCTTTATACAGACGTTGTGGTGGTCGGACACTAAGATGGAATAGACCCGCTAATATGCCCAACGTACCTGCTGCAATATGATGAGAAGCTATTCCTCCCGGAACAAAAGGATCAAAACCTTCCATGCCCCACGATGGATTTACAGGTTGTACTTTTCCCGTTAATCCATAAGGATCGGACACCCATATTCCAGGACCATACAAGCCTGTTACATGAAATGCACCAAAACCAAAGCAAGCCACCCCGGATAGAAATAAATGAATTCCAAAGATCTTGGGCAAATCCAAAGAGGGCTTTCCTGTACGTTCATCACAAAATATTTCTAGATCCCAATAGACCCAATGCCAGATAGCCGCCAAAAAGCATAAGCCAGAAAACACAATATGTGCCCCGGCCACACCTTCGTAACTCCAAATCCCCGGATTCGTTACAGTCCCTCCTGCGATACTCCAACCCCCCCATGAATTGGTTATTCCTAAACGAGTCATGAAGGGTATAACGAACATACCCTGTCTCCACATTGGATCAAGAACAGGGTCAGAAGGATCAAAAACTGCTAATTCATACAGAGCCATCGAGCCCGCCCAACCAGCAACCAGAGCTGTATGCATTATATGAACGGAAAGCAACCGGCCGGGATCATTCAATACAACAGTATGAACACGATACCAAGGCAAACCCATGGAAAATACCCCTTTCGCAAACAAAAATGGACACTGCGTAACTTTATTGCATTGGAAAAGACTATACAATGACTGTCCTATGGACCTCCCCTGTTCAGGGAATTATTTCCTAACAAGGGAAGAGTTAGGTTAATATTTATTCTATTCTGTTCATAATAGTGGAACTATTCTGTTCGTAAGAACAAAGAGAAGCAAATTTATTCTATACTCGATAAGTACCAATATGCAATGGGGGAGTTGATACCATTTTCTATGAGTAAACGCGTCTATCCTTATTCTATCCTTATTTTATCAATATATCATTAAAAGAACCTATTCGTAAAAATATTTCTTTATTTATTTTGTCTTTCTTTCTCTTTCTGAATTTTTCTAATCTATGGATAAAAAAATATGATAAAGACAATATTATAAAGACAATAAAACCCTATTGTTACGTTTCCATATCAAAGTGAAATAGAGTATTTAGTTCTTTTTTCTTTCAATTCATGCCTATTGGTGTTCCAAGAGTGCCTTTCCGAATTCCTGGAGAGCATGATGCATCTTGGGTTGACGTATAGTGCGACTTGTCAGAAATATTGGGTCATATGGGATTTCCCCGTTCTCTCCCCCCATCGAGATATCCTCTGTTTCGCCCAAGAAAGAAAAATGGAATCATAAAATAAATTGGAGCGTGAAGTGCATGCAATTAGATCCATTGTTTGTGGGGATTCATAGTACTATTATCATATAAATTAAAATAATTTATGGTTGGCTTTTTTTGGACTAAAAAAATAAAGTATCCAGGCTCTGTTTATAATATAAAAAAACCCAATTGGTAATATATCTACGATTATTACGCATATGATAAATGATTCCTCTTTTTATTTGTAAAGATATCCTATTTGTCAAGCGAGGGAATCTCAAACTAACTACTTGGTGAAAGATCTGAAATTAATTGAAAAAAAGTCATAAAAAAGAAATGGCGATCGAAAGATTTGTCCTATATGTGCAAATCAAGATTGGGCGGATCTTTGCCCGGAGTAGAGCAGAAACCTACAAAGATGAAAGAGACCCATTCAGGAACAAGAAAATAACATCGTGGTTTGGATTGAATCTTGATGAAATAATACATCAATGAGAAGTTAATTCGATGAATTTAGTGACTTTTTTCTATTATCTATTATAAGGAAGAACAAAAAAGTCCAAAACGCGTCTTTATTGAAAAATCGAAGAAAAAAGCCCTTTCGTTAGAAATTAGAAAAAACCTGCTATGAAAAATAATAGGCAAATAGAAACAGGGCTGGAATCTAGACATTGATTCTTTTTTTCGCAATCTTTTTTGAACCGTATGCATCAAAAGGTGCACGTACGGTTCTTAAGGGATACAATTTTACCCTAATCAACCGACTTTATCGAGAAAGAGTAATGTTTTTAGGCCAAGTCGTTACTAGCGATCTCTCGAATCAACTTGTTGGTCTTATGATATATCTTAGTATCGAGGATGAGACCAAAAATCTGTATTTGTTTCTAAACTCCCCTGGGGGAGGGGTAATAGCCGGATTAGCGATTTATGATACTATGCAATTTGTGCGACCAGAGGTCCATACAATATGCATGGGCTTAGCCGCGTCAATGGGATCCTTTCTCCTAGCTGCAGGAGAAATTACCAAACGTCTAGCATTCCCTCACGCTTGGCGCCAATGAGGTTTTTTATTTGAGAGAAAAAAGAGAACTATGCCTTCGCCATATGAATATTAAGTAATAATAGCATGGCACTTCGAATTCGATATGAAAATTTTTTGTATTGTTTTTTTCCAAAAGATTCGATTATGTATCGAGAGAGTAGTATGAGATAAAAGGGATTTCCGATTTTTTCTTATCTATCGGAAGTATAATTCAGCGTCACAAACTTTTTTGTTTTCACACCGAAGGGCTCTTAACAATATTTTTGTTATAAAAAAAGTGCGAAAAAAGATTTTTTTGATCAAAAAAAAAAAAAGAAACTTTGGGATTGCTGAATCAAAGATAAAAAAATAATCCATTTAAAAATAGAAAGCAACGGAGCCATCATAGTATTTTTTATAGCATTTTTTAACTACTCCGAAGGGAAGGGTGGCTATTTGATCATTTAACCATCTAAGGCTGATAAATTCTATTTTGATTTTTCTTCAATGGAGGGTGGTAAGGGTCAATTTTATTCTAGAGCCGTATGCAATGCGCAAAAGATGATGCCCGTACGGTTATTTAATTCTATCTTTTTTTCTTATTATTCTTTATCTTTCTTTTCTGTTCGTTTCATCACACCAGATAGAAAATCCTTCTATCATCAGGGTAATGATCCATCAACCTGCTGGTTCTTATTATGAGGCGCAAGCGGGAGAATTTGTCCTGGAAGCGGAAGAGCTGCTGAGAATACGCGAAACCCTCACAAAGGTTTATGCACAAAGGACGGGCAAACCGGTATGGGTTGTATCTGAAGACCTGGAAAGAGACGTTTTTATGTCAGCAACAGAAGCCCAAGCTTATGGACTTGTTGATCTTGTAGCAGTTGAATGAAAAAAAGATGGATTTTATGCAAATCCGTGATTTTAGATTTAATCTCTAAGTTTATTGTTCTATTAAATAGAAAAAATTCATAATCATCCGGTTAGGATCAATCTAAACCAGTCCATTATATATATGATTCAACATGCCAACTATTAAACAACTTATTAGAAATACAAGACAGCCAATTCGAAATGTCACGAAATCCCCTGCTCTTCGGGGATGTCCTCAACGTCGAGGAACATGTACTAGGGTGTATGTGCGACTCGTTTAGATCATAAGCTGGTACAAAAAAAGAAAGAAAAGCGCTTTCCAGTATGAATGATCAGTACCTATGACTAGGATAGAATGGAAGAAGGAATTCCGTTCACTATCTAAAAATAAGCAAATTGATACCTTTATTGTGTATTGTATAAAGTTTATGGTTTCCATTGATATTGATGCAAATCTAATCACCTCATCTGAATTTAAGATGATAAGCAATTCTCCATTGGTAGCAAATGGCTATCCATTAAGCGGAAGAAATCTTAGTTAAATGAAAAAAAAAATGAAGTTCCCACTCGGTCAAGAACGGACTACGAGGGTCAGCTACCCAGCTAACTTTTAGAATTAAATACCGTTACTGTATAGGCGGGTCTCATTGTGAAAGACCTATTACTGGATAATTCATGGGTAGAGCCAAAGAGTGTGGTGTGAACTATACAAGTTCTCAATAACATTGATTAAATGAAGTTAAAGGCTCCGGTGTATAGAGAAGACCTCACCGTTTAATAAGTAACCATAGAAACGACGGAACCCACTATTTCTTTATTCCATTTAATTTATATTTCTTTGATTTTTATTGACTCTATTTTTTTGACACCTAACAAAAGAAAATTTCTTATTTCTTTCGTATTAAAATACCTCAAAAAAAAATCGTGGTTGGGAAGGTTATAGTAGCCAAAGCCATTGGAATCCCCTTTTTATACATTGGAAAAATCCGCTTGGTTATTAATAGACCAGGAAAAGGGAAAAAATAACTGAAAGAAAGGAAATCAATTAGTTATTCATCAAAGTCTTATTTATTCAATGACCAGAATTAAACGCGGATATATAGCTCGTAGACGTAGAACAAGAATTCGTTTATTTGCATCAAGCTTTCGAGGGGCTCATTCAAGACTTACTCGAACTATTACTCAACAGAAAATAAGAGCTTTAGTTTCGTCTCATCGGGATAGGGATAAGCAAAAGAGAAATTTTCGTCGTTTGTGGATCACCCGGATAAACGCAGTAATTCGAAAAACGCGAGTATCCTATAGTTATAGTAAATTAATACATGATCTATACAAGAGACAGTTGCTTCTTAATCGTAAAATACTAGCACAAATAGCTCTATCAAATAGGAATTGTCTTTATATAATTTCCAACGAAATCAGAAGAAAAGAGGTAGATTGGAAAGAATATACTGGAATAATTTAAACGAAGTTCCCCGGAGAATGAACTCCGGGAGTGGCAGGAAGGGGTGAAGTCGGAATTACTATGAGAAAATATGCTAAAGTAGTCAAAATGAATGAACACGTTCAATAAAAAAAAATCTTTTTTTTTTAATTCGATTTTTTTTCTTACAACAAGCAATAATAAAATATGGATTCTCATATTTGTCGAACAAAACACCATCCGCGTTTGAGTTCGAATTGGAATTCTGATTCAAGTGAACAAAGAATAAGCCTATTTATTTCTGATTCTAAGACTAGTAGTTCTAATGGTCGACTCGGTTCTTTCAAATTGTTTCTCATTATTGAGAAAGGGTAACAAAGATAAAATACGAGCTTGTTTTATAGCAATAGTAATTAATCGTTGTTGTTTCAAGGTCAATCTATTCACTCGCCTAGATAAGATTTTTCCTTGTTCACTAATAAATCGACTAATTAAACTCATGTTTCTATAATCAATTCGATCCCCCGATTGAATCGGGGGCAAACGCCTACGAAAAGATCGCTTGGACTTAAGAAAGGGTCGCTTGGATTTATCCATGGTTTGTTTAGTTTATTTCTTATTTTCTTATTGTGAAAATCCTATTTCTTAATTGTCATTTTAACCCAAAATAGGATGGTTTAAATATGTTCTATATAACATAACGTGATTTTCTCCCTTTCCTTGAAAGGCTTGGTTCGATCTATTTCTTTATTTCCCCATGAATCATATGTTTGTAACAATAGGGGCAGAATTTTCTCAATTCTAATCGATTAGGCGTATTGTGCCGGTTCTTTTGAGTAATATATCTGGAAATGCCCATTGATGCCTTCTTAACACCGTTTCGAATACAACCAGTACATTCCAAAATCACCATTCCTCGTGCATCTTTCCTCTTGGCCATGAACCTCCTTTGGATTTTTGATTTACTCAACTCTTATATATTTATATTTTTGAAGTTACTAACTTGAAATCCAATACTAAAAGATCAACATCAATTATCAATTAAAGTAAGTAAAAATAAATCAAAACCGTAGTAAAAAAGAAGTAAGACTATGATTTCGAAACTCTATTTCAACCTTAACCCAAAGGACGGTATTTCAGTTAAAGATCGTGTATTCTTGTCCTAGATCCGCCTTTTCTACTCTACCCCCGTTCCTCTATTAATTCATTTAATTCGAACCTGAACCCGAGTCTCGCAGACGTTGAATCAACATTTATTGTTTCTCTTTCATCCCTTATTCTAATAATAAGAAAAAAGGGAAAAAAGAGAAAAAGGGAGGGAAAAGGATTAGTCATAGATATTTTATTGTATCTCTAATCTTCTTCACTCCTTCCGATGTCAATAACTAGAATGAAAAAAAGGGGAATGTCAACGCATCCGGGAAAAAACGATTGATCTCTATCAATAGACCTGCTAAAGCCACGAACCATAGCGTACTTAGTACTGGGGCCACGGAGAGATATGTTTTTAGATCTCGCATTGAAAAACCTCCTTTTTTTTTTTATTGTAATACATAAAATCAAGATAATGCATATAATGCATATATAGTTAAAGGCCACTTAGAGTTGTACACGAAATCCCTAATTCAAATTGAAATGTACAATAATCATAATCCATAAGATTTTTCTTTTCTTATTATTATATGTTAAATAATATATGATATGTTAAATGAAACCAAAAAGACAAAATGAGTAGAAAAATTGTGTTTCTCAATGGAAGAACTGGGGATATGGAAAACAAGATAGGAATTCTCTACAATGACACTGTAGAACAATTGAAGGGATGTGGCGCAGCTTGGTAGCGCGTTTGTTTTGGGTACAAAATGTCACGGGTTCAAA